TTTATTCCTATGGAACATCTAGGAACAAGAAGATTTAATCGGAAATATCGACAAATTCTTGCGGAGTCCAAAGAAATGAAATAAAAAAAGACCCACTGTTCCAATTTCATCTCTATCGAATTTTAATATCAGAATAGTGGATATAGTCATGATTCAATGGGTCAGGTCCACTTACTTTTTCTTTTGTTGATTTCTAATCTTTACAATGGATTTGATTGGAATAATGGAAAATAGGAATATTTGGCAATTCAAGAGACGACTTATCATTATTCATTCTCATTATTCATTATAATATAATAAACAAATGTTCAACTTTATAACTACTATACTCTAATTGAATTAGAATAATAACTTATTCTAATTCAGTTATACAGTTGGTTACTTTTTTTTTATTACAACTCAAAATATCAACAATATCTCTATTCTCCGCTCAAATATGAATACTAAGACTGGAGTTTTATGAAAAAAGCGAAAGCCCCTTATCGGATTTGAACCGATGACTTACGCCTTACCATGGCGTTACTCTACCGCTGAGTTAAAAGGGCGCGTTTGATTCAATTCCTGAATGAATCATTATGCGGATAAGACATATCTATGTACATATATTATATACATAAGTACATGCAATAGACTCATAGTAGCTAGTGGCCCATTCGGGAACGAGAAATTTGATTTCCCTAGCGAGTATAGGGTAAGAATGGTTTATTGATCTTGAATTTGATAAATATCAATGCAATGAATTATTTCAAGACTGACTCGAATTACTTTTCTTTTATTGAATTGACCCCTATCAGAACGAAATTCACTTGATTGATACATGTACCTACCAATTCGACATAGATCCAAGATATTTCATCGAATCATGTGATGAAGAGATTCTACTTGTCCCCTGAAGCAAATTCTTAAAGAAAAAACAATTTTCGATAACTTGTTGATCCCCTCAGATTTATCGTTTGTTAATTTCCTGGCTTAGTGTGAGATGGGTATATCTCATCTTAACAACGAGTGAATCAATGAATGAAAGTGGAAGAAATGGAGTTTAACCTTTTTTCTGGCGGACAAATCATTCCCTGAAAGGATCCCATCCTTCGTATTATTTTCTATTTATATATATAAATTTATCTATAGAAATTTATTATTATTTATTAGTTTAGTTATCTATTTATTATTATTTATTATATTTATTATTTTTATTTAAATATTAATATTTAATATAGAATATTTAATATAGTAATATCGATTTATAGATTTATATAATAGATTTTTGAATAGATTTCTATATAGAATGGCGCTTAGAATGAATGATTCATGAATAGAAATGACGAATCAAAAAATTCTATGGAATCATGAAAGACAAAAAGATCCATCGGATCTAGTCATACCATTACATTATATTGACAATTAAAAAAAACTGTTCATACTATGAGCATAGTATGATGGCGGTCGGGCAAGCATGCATGCCCCCATCGTCTAGTGGTTTAGGACATCTCTCTTTCAAGGAGGCAGCGGGGATTCGACTTCCCCTGGGGGTAGGGTACTACGAAAGGAAGTTGATCATGGATTATCAATAAGCCTAGAATTGATTCTTCCTGGGTCGATGCCCGAGCGGTTAATGGGGACGGACTGTAAATTCGTTGGCAATATGTCTACGCTGGTTCAAATCCAGCTCGGCCCAATAATTCGCTGATCCACCATGAAATGATATAACCCATTTGTTTTCCAGAAATTCCGAATAAAAAAAAAGAAAACTTTATGATATATCCCTACTTCTTATTTGCTCTATTTATTTTTATTTGTATTTGTTCCCACAAATGCGGATCTTGCTAATGATCTAGATTCATATCAGGATTTGTAAGAAGGAAAAGAGTAAAGAAAAAAAAAGACTCTTTTTGTTCATTGAAAGATTGATTATCAATCGATTTGACAATAACGAAAGGATTAATCCATGCCGCTCTCACTAAAGTGCGTATCCATGTGGATACAATATATCATTCGCGTCTATGTTACAACACAGCGATTCTAAATAGAAATGGTTTGAATGAAATCATAAGAATATGTATGCTATACACCTTATTTCCCTGGGATTGTAGTTCAATTGGTCAGAGCACCGCCCTGTCAAGGCGGAAGCTGCGGGTTCGAGCCCCGTCAGTCCCGACGGATCCAATAAACACTCAATTCATCTCTCCATTTTCTGTGAAAAAGAGGACAAGGAGCAGAATTTCATTCCCAACGGAAATAATTTCATTCCCAACGGAAATCCTTATTTCTTTTTTTATTTTTCGTTTCGCATTTCTCATCAAACAAATCCGGGAATTTCCATTACTTCAACTAGTACCGATTGGTGGGAGAGAGACATATGTGGATTAGTACAATTATTGGTAGCATCGTATTCAGAATTCCAAGAGATACCATACTGGGTCGGACTTTTTCGATTGTTCCCGATCCGTGTAATGGAATAGAATACCCTATGTTTCCTGGAAGCACATACACAAATGGAATTCATTTCTTGTACGCTACAAAATGAATTTAACATAGTTACCCTGATAGAATACTTTTCAGATTAAACCTATCTCTTTTTCTGGTTCCGATTGTGTGTAATCTCAGTTACTAATTTGAATTTGAAACAATTTATCGCATTCAAATTGCACACTGAACTTTTGATATATGCGTCCCAGTCCTGAAAGAGGATATTAATAAAAGAAAGATCAAACAAGGATCCCGCCCCTCTTAGCAAGAGAATGAATAATTTTTCCGGTAAAGATCCCATCGAAAAAAGAACAAATTCTAAAATAGTGAATTTGACGGAATATTAGATCTTTTAGACTGGGACTCATCTTTATCACACTTCTTTGTCTTCCAAGAAAATTAGATCATTAAAAAAACGGAGTTTAGAACTTAACTCAGTCTTTTTTTACATTTTACTTCTATTGTTTGTTTGGGTTTGTAACCAATGGAAGTGGAAAAACGGTCAGATGATACTTCATCAGATGATTGTACAAGGAAGGCGGTAGGTTATAGAAAAGAAAGAAAGAATGGAAAAGAATGATAAATAAAGGAATTCTTGATTCGATTAGATCAGGAATCCGATTTTGGATTCGGTATGGATAAAAGATCTTCCTATGTTATACTATTCAATTCTCGACGATGAATCGATTTGATAGCTCAGATATTGTTATTCATGATATTGATCTGATTCAATATCATCGAGATATAATTCATCCCACAGGTGAAAGATTTCTCATCTCTATGGGATTAAATCCCGAGTTATTGCGAAGTAAAAAAAACGAAACGATGAGATTATGGAAGTAAATATTCTCGCATTTATTGCTACTGCACTGTTCATTCTAGTTCCTACTGCTTTTTTACTTATCATTTACGTAAAAACAGTCAGTCAAAATGATTAATTTGAATGAAACTTGACTCCTTAGTTCTTATCAATGATTGAAGAAATAAAATCAAAAAGATTCCAATTTCGCGTCTTAAATGAAATGAGCGGACTAGAATCAGCAGTATTCTATGAGATCCGATAGTATGGTAGAAAGATTCATATAGTTCTTTCTACCATACTACTTCTTACTGTTATTGTAGTGTATAAAGTTGTACTGTATAAAGATAGAGGCTTAATATAGATCAATCTAAAATATGTATCTTCATATTCCTATATGAAGATATCAATTACATATATGTAATGTACATAGCACCCCAATTCTATTTCTTTGCTTCATCTATTTGATTTGTATTGATTCCAATCAAAAAATCGAAAGGCAACGCTTACGGTTCTAATTCCTAGATTTCTGATTATTTCCAATATGAATCCCGGTATCCATCGAAAGAATCAAATCAATGAAGGAAAAATGGTATAGGCATATATTAATAAAAAAAACCAAGTAATCTTTTTTTTTTTGTTTTTTCGCATTCCGAAGAAGTAATTGATTGAGCCGTTGACAGATGATTCAAGGAGTTCTATGGGAACTTCTTCGGATTTCAAAAAGGAGTAGTAAACCCCATTGATTTGTAACGTTTGAACCATGATATGAAACGAGTTGATAAAGCATAAATCAAATTTATACAATAATAAAGTAAGTGCGCAATATGTGACTTGCCCAAGGCAAGATCTTATTATGTGTAGTATCTCGTTGGACAATCACTATGTCTATGTTGTTTCCCATAGAAAGTGCGTATCCACTTAATAACAGAACGACTTTCTCAGTAAAGTAAAGAGGGAAACAAATAAAAAGGGTCCGTTGTTCCTCGTTGTCCATATATAATTCTGGTAAGAGCCGGTTCACCGAAATAGAAAATTTAGTAAGAATTCGGTTGGAAGAAATTTCCTATCATTTGTATCCCCTTTACTTTCGAAATACGAACATGGGAATCATTGAAATATCTGTTTGATTGAAAGGGTATTATTCATATAATACATTACTCCACCAGAATCCAATGGAATTTCGAAATAAAGATATTTTTATTTAAATTTCATTACTAAAAGTAATATTTTCTCAAAAGTTAAAAACGAGAATGATTTATAAAACAATTGATACAGTTTGATTTGATTCCTCAACTCAATTAGTAGTACCCTTAGAGTCCACTTCTTCCCCATACTACGAGTGAAAGGGAAAATGTAAAGACTACCATTAAAGCAGCCCAAGCGAGACTTACTATATCCATGTGAATTATGCCCCCTATCTCTATGAATATGAAGGAATTATTCCATTATTGCTCACTAATAATAGTGGAATCAATGGTGCAGAGTCAAAAAAAGGGGGGGGTGATTCTGACCCAACACTATTGATGAACCAATCCAATAAATACATCTATAACAAGTTCGTATATGATTTCTAGTAGAATCGGGAAACATTAAGCACAAGCAAAATCAAATAGGCAGTGACACCCTTGGAAAGTATCAAGGGAGTGTTACTAATGGAACATGTAGGATAATAAAACCTATTGTTTCTTTTGTTGCCCTTCATAAGTAAAAGGCATAAAAATATGGAATCAAG